GAGGGTTTCGCGTAGTTTCAGCAGTTCTTCCGCTTCCAGGATAAATTCTCCCGTTTGTGCCTCATAAAAAGAACTAGCAGGTTGATGGATCATTACCCTGATGATATAACAGTTCTCTATCTCGCGTGATGAAACGAAGAGAAAAGAAAGAAAGATAAAGAATAATAGGAAAAAAAAGATAGAATTGAACAACCGTACGGGCATTATCTTTTGTGCATTGCATACGGCTCTACAATAAAATTGACCCCTACCTTCCATTGAAGAAAGAGAAAAATAGAATCTATCAGACCCAGATGGATAAATGATCAAATTGCCACCCTTCCTTTCAGAGGAGTTAAAAAATACTATGATGGCTCCGTTGCTTTCTATTTTTAAATTGATTCTTTTTTTTTGTCTTTGATTCAGCAATCCCAAAGTTTCTTTTTGATCCAATCAAATAAGGAAAAATCTTGTTTTTTTTTTCGCCCTCTTTTTTTATAACATAAATATTGTTAAGAGCCCTTCGGTGTGAAAACAAAAAAGTTTGTGACGCTGAACTGGACTCCCGATAGATAAGAGAAATCGGAAATACCTTTTATCTCATACTACTCTCTCGATACATAATCGAATCTTTTGAAAAAAAAAACAATACAAAAATTTTGCATATCGAATTCGAAGTGCCATGCTATTATTACTTAATATTCATATGGCGAAGGCATAGTCTTCTTTTTTCTCTCAAATAAAAAAAACCTCATTGGCGCCAAGCGTGAGGGAATGCTAGACGTTTGGTAATTTCTCCTCCAACCAAGATAAAAGATCCCATTGACGCGGCTAATCCCATGCATATTGTATGGACATCTGGTCGCACAAATTGCATAGTATCGTAAATAGCTACTCCAGGTATTACCCATCCGCCAGGAGAGTTTATAAACAAATACAGATCCTTGGTATCATCCTCGATACTGAGATATACCATAAGACCAATAAGTTGATTCGAGATCTCGCTATCAACTTCTTGGCCTAAAAAAAGTAATCTTTCTCGATAAAGTCGGTTGATTAGGGTAAAATTGTATCCCTTAGGAACCGTACATGCACCTTTTGACGCATACGGTTCAAAAAATAATTGCGAAAAAAAAAGAATCAATGTATAGATTCAAGTCCTCTTTCTTTGTTCCTATTCTTTTTTCATAGCAGGTTTTTTCTGACTTCTAATGAAAGGACTTTTTCTTCGATTTTTCAATAAAGACGAATTTGAACTTCTTTCTTCCTTATAATAGAAAAAAAAGTCACTAAACTTATCGAATTAACTTCTCATTGATGTATTGTTTCATCGAGATTCAATCAAAATCACGATGGTATTTTCTTGTTCCTGAATGGGTCTCTTTCATCTTTTTAGGTTTATGCTCTACTCCGGGTAAAGATCCGCCCGATTTTGATTTGCACATATAGGACAAATCTTCTCATTACCATTTCTTTTTGTTATGACTTTCTTTTTTTTTTTTCAATTCATTTCATACCTTTCACCAAGTATTTAGTTTGAGATTCCCTCGCTTGACAAATAGGATCTCTTTACAAATACCAAACAGGAATCATTTATGATACAAGTAGTAATCATAGATATATTATGATACTAATTGGGTTTTTTCTAAACGGAGCCTGGATACTTCATTTTTGAGTCCAACCAAGCCAACCATAAATTATTCTAATTGATAATAGTAATGTGAATCCCCCAAACAATGGATCTAATTGCGCTTCACGCTCCAAATTTTTGATGATTCAATTTATCTTTCTTGGGCGAAACAGAGGATATCTCGATCGGGGGAGAGAACGGGGAAATCCCATATGACCCAATATATCTGACAAGTCGCACTATACGTCAACCCAAGATGCATCTTCCTCTCCAGGACTTCGGAAAGGTACTTTTGGAACACCAATAGGCATTAATTGAAAGAAAAAAGAACTAAGTACTATATTTTACTTTGATGTGGAAACGTAACAACATTATTTTATTGTCTTTATAATATTGGTTTTATTGTATTTATTTTATCCATAGATTAGAAAAATTCATAAAGAAAGACAAAAGAAGAAATAAAGGAAAATTTTGATGAATAGGGCCTTTTAATGAGGAATAAGGAAGGACACATTTACTGATAGAAAATGGTATCAACCACCCATTGCGTATTGGTACTTATCGGGTATAGAATAAATCTGCTTCTCTTTGTTCCTACGAATAGAATTGTTTCATTATTACCAATAGAATAGAACAAATACTAACCCTTGTTCAGTGGATTATTTCAGAACAAGGGGGATCCATAGAATAGTCATAGTATAGCTTTTCCAATGCAATAAAGTTACGTAGTGTCTATTTATCTTTGATAAAGAGGTATTTTCCATGGGTTTACCTTGGTATCGTGTTCATACCGTTGTATTGAATGATCCCGGTCGGTTGCTTTCCGTTCATATAATGCATACAGCTCTGGTTGCTGGTTGGGCAGGTTCGATGGCTCTGTATGAATTAGCA